TCTTTTTTGTAGTGCAAGTTAATTCTTTCGAGTTTATTTTTTTTCTTCCTATTCTCCTTTCTCATAAAAAGGTACTTTAAGTAAAGGATTACTTCGTTCTTGATAGTTATTTACTTAATCGGTGGATAGGAAAATACTCTGGATCGGAATCGTGGGGAGTACTCCTTCATCATTTCTACCAACATAAAGCCCCAATTAGAATCCCTTTTATGCTATGCAGTATGAACAGAAAAATCCTGTTGAATAACTTACATAATCTCTATTACGAATCCTTTGTGTACCTTGGTGTTCCTAACTATCCACCCTTTTTGGTCAAAAGGACCCCCCGCTCATTAGGGTAATACATGTCTGTTAATAGCTAGTAAAATCCCTAGATAGTTGCTCCTTTTTAACCCGCTTCAAGTCATGATGATTAATCACTCAATCTTGGGGTAAATAATATAGTATATAATGCTTATGTTTACTTTCACTTAACACTTGTACATAGGAAATGAGACTGAATCTTTTTACTGCAAAGTAAGAAACTGTTTTTTTCACTCATATAACTATCTGGTTTAGTTCATCAACCCGAATGATGAATAAAAAATAAAAAGGTATATTCAACTCATGAAATTTCCTTCCTAGAAAGAAAAGACATAGAGGAAATTTTATGTCTTAACGAATCACACGTAGAGATATTGATAACACACATAGAGTTAATGGTATTTCATAACTAATTGATTGAGCAGCAGCCCGTAAACCACCTAAAAAGGAATATTTATTATTTGATCCATAACCTGACATAAGAAGGCCCACGGGAGCAATACTTGAAATGGCAATCCATAAAAAAACACCAATACTTAAATCGGCTAGAACAAGGCGATATCCAAAAGGAATTACTAAAGAACTTAGTAGAATTGATGTGACTGCTATGGATGGTCCGATACTGAATAAACGAGTATCTCCTCTTGATGGAAGAAGATTCTCTTTGAAAAGTAATTTTGTACCATCTGCTAAAGCTTGAAGAATTCCCAAAGGCCCGGCGTATTCAGGGCCAATACGTTGTTGTATCCCCGCAGATATTTCTCTTTCTAACCAAACAATTACTAGTACACCTATTGTGATTCCTAATACAGGAGTAAAAATAGGGACAAGCATCCATATGATCTCATATACCTCTTTTAAGGATTCCAATCTAAAAAAAGAATTGATAGCTTGTACTTCTGTTGTATCTATTATCATTTTAACGATCAACTTCTCCCATAATGATATCTATGCTACCTAGTATTGTCATAATATCAGCCAATTTCATTCTTTTAACTAATTGAGGAAGGATTTGCAAATTGATAAAACCCGGTGGTCGGATTTTCCATCTCCAAGGAAAAACACCCTTATCTCCTATCAGAAAAATTCCTAATTCTCCTTTTGGGGCTTCGACTCTCACATAAAGTTCTTGTTTTGACAATTCAAAAGTAGGAGAAGGTTTTTTACTGATAAATCGATAGTCAAAATCATTCCATTCGGGATCCCATACTTTATCAAAGCGCCGGATTTCTAAATTCTCATAGGGCCCCCCCGGAATTCCTTCTAAAGCCTGTTGAATAATTTTTATTGATTCTGTCATTTCACCGATTCGTACTAAATAACGAGCTAATGAATCCCCTTCCTTTTGCCATTGAACTCCCCAATCAAATTCATCGTAAGACTCATAATGATCAACCTTTCGAAGATCCCATTGTATTCCGGAAGCTCGTAGCATTGGTCCCGATAAACCCCAATTAATTGCCTCCTCTCCGCCAATAATGCCTACTCCCTCAACTCGCTCTAAAAAAATAGGATTCCGTGTAATAAGCCTTTGATATTCAGTAACTCTTGTTAAAAAATAATCACAAAAATCCAAGCATTTATCTACCCAGCCATAAGGTAAATCAGCAGCGACTCCTCCAATACGAAAATAATTATGCATCATTCGCATACCGGTAGCAGCTTCGAATAGGTCATATATCAATTCTCTTTCTCTAAAAATATAGAAGAAGGGGGTCTGTGCGCCAATATCTGCCATAAAAGGGCCAAGCCATAACAAATGCGAAGCTATACGACTTAACTCTAACATAATGACTCTGATATAGCTGGCCCTTTTAGGCACTTGAATATTGCCTAACTGCTCTGGTGCATTTACAGTTATTGCTTCAGTGAACATAGTAGCTAAATAATCCCAACGTGTTACATACGGTAAATATTGTATAATTGTTCGGTTTTCCGCAATTTTTTCCATTCCTCTATGTAAATAACCCAATATCGGTTCACAGTCAATAACATCTTCACCATCTAGAGTAACAATGAGTCGAAGAACACCGTGCATTGATGGGTGCTGAGGGCCCATATTTACTATCATAAGGTCATTTCGTGTAGCTGGTGCAGTCATAAGTTTTTCCCGATTCATTCTTCCATGAATTGCTGAAAGCGAAAAGAGGTTCATCAAAATTTAAGCGAAAATTCAAAACGACTATTCAAATTAATGATTTTTTGTTTCTCGAATCTCCAACTGTCCGATTAATTCTTTATAACGTACTCTATTTTTTTTTGACAAATAGGCGAGCAGCCGTTGACGTTTTCCTAGAATTTTACGTAGACCTCTCTGAGATAAATAGTCTTTTTTGTGCAATTCCAAATGTGAAGTAAGTCTCCGTATCCTATTGGTGAAACTCACTACTTGAAATTCAACAGACCCCTTGTTGTCTTCGTTTTCCTCTTTCAAAATAATTGCACTGAATGGATTTTTTATCATAAAAAAGCTCCTTCTACCCTTTAATTTACATATAAAATATTTTATTTGATCAGTAATAATAATATTAGTCATTTTAATGTAGTAATTAGTATACACAATAATTTTAATTTTAGTTGGACAGGGATAAAAAAGTAGATGGTACGTTTTTACACTTACAACGTCAAATAATTTAGACCGAAAATTCGGAATATTCCATGTATTCGTTTATTTTATAGATTTTATCCAAACAAATTGATACGTCATTGACTTAGTATTAAATAAAAAAAGATCTAATATTAGACTGGGACGTAAGACAGGGCATATGTGCATCTGTTTGCTTTTCTATATGGTACAGAATATATAGGAAAAATGTACCATCAACCAATTTTTAATTGTGGATATATTCTTAACAAACTAAAACGGCTTCCATTATTGGTATTAAACCAATATCTATTCATACAAGCTAAGTCTTCTAATCGATAATTAGGCCAAAGAAATAACTTTAATTTAATTAATTCATTTTTATCTCTATCAAGATGCTTTTTTTGATCCAAAAAAGGATTCCTGTTTTTTATGTTCTTTTTGTTACCAAATACTCGATTTTTATCCACACTATTTATATTCTTTGAGTTGAAAGAAATTAGAATTCTCAATTCTCTACGACGTCTAGATGATAAAATCTTTTCAGGAACGATAAAATCATAATGTTTTTTGTCTCTCTTTCGAATTATTATTTGATATCTTGGGATGGATTCATCCAATTTATTTTTATTTATATATCTTTGTTCTCGATATCTTTTAGGAGTTTGGTACTTACTTTTATGAACCAACGATATACTTACGGTTTGATATATAATAAAGTATCCGTCGTTTTTTACAGACAAACGAATGGGATCGATAAAAAATATCCCCTTTTTATTCAATTCTATAGGAGTCAATTTTTTTCGAATCACCATTATATCCAGATTTATTTCTTTCCTTTGAATAGACGATATAGTAGTATCTCTTGGATTTATCAGTCCAAGCAAGTAACAATATATCTTGATATTATTGATCATTCTTTCAGTTAAATTCGGAATTAAACCATCGTCTATTATCCATTGAAAAAGCAAATAGTGTTTCCGTAAGAAAATTATTTCTGGTCTCATCTTTTTTCGGATCTTATATTGTTTTTTCATTTTATCTTGGTTTTGTGAATATGATCCAAGGCCTCTTCGGCCCGCGGGTTCTTTTTCTTCTTGATTTCGATTCATTAATTCAGAATATCTTTTTTCATTCGATGGTCTAAAAAAATGGAATTTTTTCTTTTCATTGATGTTTTTCTTTTTATTTAAATTTAAAAGAAGTAATTTGCTTGGTATAATCCATGGTTTTATTTTGTATACATTATAAAGTGGCACAAATTCTGGGAAGAACGTAAGTTTCAGATTTGTCGATATTGAGTTTAGGATTTCTTCATTCATTTCCATCCAATCAAAAAAGAGTTTCTTGTCATTGATTGGATTTATTTCTAAATTTTGATGAATCATCAGATAAAAAATATCGTTTTTATCGATTTTCTCAATTTTTTGGTAATTCTTACTTCCAAGCTTAGTATTTAGATTACTGCTATAATCCATTTTGGTCCAGGCCTCAATATCTATTTTTTGTCTTAGAAAAAATTTGAGAATTGTCCAATCAAAATATTTTCTATCTGTATTTTTTTGCATATACATAATATCGACCTTTTCTAGATAATGATTGATAGGAATTTCCTCCAGGCTTTCAAATAAATTTTGTTTATAATTGTTGTAATTAAAAGTAAATTTTTGGTTGTTATTTAATTCTGATGGTGATCCATAAATAATATATGAGGACTTCTTAATTTCAGAATTAATAGATTTATATGATAAAAGATTATATATATAGTATTTTGGAAAATTATATTTTTGGTTTGGTAATGGATATACTTTAAAATCCTTTTGTTTTTTGTGATAAAGTAATCGATCTTTTTCATACGAATTCCATTTTGTTAAATCTTTATTTTGGGTAATACCACCTTCATTTATTGTAGTTCGCCATTTTTGTGGTATTAATTCAAACCATCTAATCTGAGATAAATTGTATTGATAATGACCTCTTAACCAGTTTTTCCATTGATTCGTTTCAGAACTTGAAAGTTTTGTATGTCTTAATTCGGAATGAAATATTCCTTGTGTTACAAAATAATTTTTTATTGCAGTCTTAAGAAAAACGGGAGTTACATGATACTCAAAAATAGATCTTAACTTATACAAATTAATAACTTGGGTTTGTGATAATTTGTAAAATACATATGCTTGTGATAAAGAGGATAAGTCAAAAAAAAGATGTGAATTCCTCTTACTATTCTTAATATTGTAAAGTTCACTTTTTATAGTCGAAATAAAGTTAATTTCTTTTTTGTTTTTTTTATTTTTTATTTCTTGGTTTGTTTTATTATTGTAAATGTATTTATCAAAACAAAAATTTCTTGATTCAAGAACTAGTTGTGTAGGAATTCTGGCAATATGAATGATACATAGAAAGATATCGATGTATATTCTTTTAATGAAAATTTTTATAAACAAATCTAATTTATAGATTAATCGATTTCTTCTTTTTTTTTTTTTTAATATTTTCAAAAAAAAAATTGGTGATTTTTCTTTTCCATTATAACTTGTTTTGTTAGGACTACTTCTTTTCTTGGCGTTGCTGTTTTTTTCTTTTGTAAGACTCTTTGTTTTCTTTCTGATTGTGCTTGTTCTATCAGCCAGATTTTTAATTTTTTTTTCTCTCAGTGAATAATTTGTATTATCTGTAGATTTAATTTTTCTAAACGAGTCGTGAATTATCTGATTTCTAATTCTAATTATAGAATCTTTTTTTTGTTTAGTTTCGCCGGATTCATACACCTTTCTCAATCTAAATAATTGAGTTGGATGTACTTTTAAGAGTTCTTTTTTTATTTTTTTTATAAACATAAATAAAACGTTTTTGATAACCACCCCTTTTGGTTCTTTTGAATCTTGTAGAAAATTTTTTGTTCTTTCTTTTAAAACGCTTAGAACTCGAAAAAGATTATTTTTCGTTTTTCGAATTTTTTTTTTAAGTTCTTTAAAAATAGGCTTAAAAAAGGAAGTTTTGGGGGGGACAGAACCAAAGGGAAGGGTAGTTTGCATTCCCCAAGCCGTTAAAAAAGAAAACTTTTGTTGTTCTTTCTTTAGATCTTTATAATAAGAAAAATAGGGCCTCAATTTGGATCTGTGCCAAGGTTTCAAATAAAAAGGAAATACTATTTTTATCTGAATACCATCTTTAAACCAATTTCTGGGAAGTTCGAGTTCTGATACTTGAACACCGTTATAGGTACATATAATATGCTTTTCTCTATTCCACTCATCGAAGTCCTCAGCCCACTCAGGGGGTTGAGATAATAAAATACGTCCAATATTTTTAACTATTATCAATGAAGGTAATAAAATATATTTTCTAAAAATAGATTGAATTATTAAAATTAAACTTCTTGTTGCTTGTGGATATGGAACAAAATCCCAGGCTTCCGCGATTTTTATCCACGTTTTTTCCTTTATTTTGTTCTCTTCTTTTTCCTTTTGTCTTTTTTTTTGTTCCTCTGTATAATCTTTAAATTCTGATCCTTTACCCATCCAATTTATAAAAAAAAATTTCATCTGTTCAGGGATATTAAAAGAAAAAAGGGGGGATTTTTTTATTCTGTCCAAAAAAAGGGGGGAATGCGAATTTGCTTGAAACAATTTCGAAATAAAAGTTTTACGCCTTTGAACACGCATAGAACCTTTGATGAATTCTCGACGAAAATCTGATTCTTCCGAATAGTCTCTAATAGACACCCAGTTTTTGACACTTGCTTTGCGACTACGTTTAGTAGGCCTATAAATTATTACATGATCCCTTTTTCTTGAACGTATATGATAATCCAACGGTAGGCCTTCATGAGCTGCGCCCGACAGGAATTCCAATTCGGTAATAAGTTTGTATGACCATCTAGGGACTTTTTTACTGATTTCTTTTATTACAAATTTTTGTTTTGTTTTTTGACCATTAGGGCTAGTTAGAATTGTATTCAATAAAAATTTGTAAAATTTTGCTCTTTTTTCTGAACCAATCCTTCCTTGTTCTTTTTCTGAAAATAAAGAGAGGCCCTTACAATTTAAACTCGATCCCGATTCTCTATCAAATTTACTGATTAAAGTAAATAAATGACGATTTTCCGTTGAAAAAGTTTTTTTATCAAATCGGTCTATTTTCTGTTCAACCTCTTGGTAATCAGTATCAGGAAGAAGGAGACTATGAATCTTATTAATTTCCATTGTCTCTATGAAATTTTCTAACGAAATTTTATTTATGATTGAAGGTGAAATTTTTTTTTTGATTGTTCCCCGATATAACCCATTCAAAATGGGATCATACATTTTAGGCAAGTAATATTTTCTAGTCTTATCATTACACAATCTAGTACTTTTTTCGAGTATATCTAGAGAAAAAAATCCCGTATCTAGAGCCTCAATTCTATTTAAAAACTCGTTGTTTAAGTTGTTATTTTTGTGTTGGTTAGTATAAACCCAATGATTGTACAGTTCATCCGAAGAGAGTTTTTCTAGTGTGGGCAGGGACATCCTTCTTTGTATCATTTCTCCAAAAGTTGACAAGCTAGGCGGATACGTAAAAGAGATTCTTTCTTTTCCATCACTTCGGCATGTATAAAAAAAATATTG